GCTACCCCTGAGGCAAGTAGCTAGTTGACTGTAGGTTTAGAGCACGCTAGGATAGATTCTAACTAATTCTCTCTCTCCGGTCTTGCTCTTCCTCTTGCTAGGCGAGTGGGCTTTGGTGGATCCGATCCCCCAAGAAAGGTTTTCATTCCAGCTCTGGGGGTTGTCGTAGATCACTAGGAGAGATAAGAATGTATTAGCTGTTAGCTCTTCTTGCCTAGTAGCAGTAGCGCTAGGCTGTCTTCTCTTTGTAGTTGGGAGAGCTGGATGGCGCAAGGGGCCTTTCTTTAGGAATTCTTAAACCGCGGGCTCCATCTCCATAAGTTCTTGCCGAGGACTCGTCAGAACAGCCCTTCCCTTCCTTCCTTTCACCAAGGGAGCCCTTTTTCCCTTACGCGCTTCTACAAGAGCCATTATTTCGTCTAGGCTCACCCGGGCTTCGGATCCCTTTATAAAAGGATTCTACAAAGAGTCGCCTTGGGAGGGAAGTTCCGGCAGCTCTTCCAGTCGAGAAAAAAAGCAAATCCATAAGAGAAAGAAGAATAATAAAGTCTACTTCGCACCTTCGTGCTCAACATGTTCTGATCCCGCTCCAACCGGGTGTCAGTGATCAGTCCCGCTAGAATGTATTCCTAGAAAGACTTCGTTAGTTTTCAGGATTAGCAAGAACACTTGCACGCCAAAATCCAGCGGGAAAGTCCAAGAAAAGGCACGAGATCCATTTCATCATATTTTGAGATTTTATCTTCCTCTGGAATTGCTCTTCCGGTGCAAGAACTAGAATAGGCTATGCTTGGCGAGATCTCCGCTATCGGGCAAAGAATATCTCCAACTATTACAAATACCGGATTTGAGGTGACCACAGGTTGCTTAGGAGGGTCTATTTCAATGACACCATCATTTAAGAACTTTTGGATCTGATTTTTAAGAACCCAACAATCTTCTATCGGATGACTAATAACCCGATGGAATTAGCAGTATTTGGGATCTCCTACTCGTCCCACCTCATCTGGTCTCTTAGGTTCGGGAAGCTCGATCAACCCTTGCTCTAATAAAGATGTGAAGAAATCTTCAACATCCTCATTTCGAAAGGAATATTTTTTTATTTTTCTTTTTATTTTTCCCCAGCGGGATAAATAAAATATCTTGTGGGGGGGCCCACCTCCCTTTCCCCCCCTCCCATGGCCGAAAGCCTTGGTCCGTGCTTCTCGACCACGGCCTCTCTTCTCGATTGAAGCACTGCTATTCCGTCGCTAAAACTCATGAAGGCCCACCCACAGGGTGGCCCTCTTATATAATAGAAGGAGTGGGTCGATAACGCAAGTCTGTATTTCCGAAGCATTTTTACCTAGAATAAACCGCTATTGACAATTTCCACGGCACGAAGGTAAAATTCGCTATACATGCCAAAAGTGTCTAGGCTGGCATAAATTTGTGAGAGTAATTCGATATTATTATTTCCGTCAACAAGAGATTCGATTACATCATACACGTGTTTTCCGGGCGGCAGTTCAATGTTAGTATTCTCGAATAACGGTGCTAGCTGGCGATCAGCGATCTGCTCTTTGAGTGTATCACTAACAGATTGTACGACTCGGTCTTGGTAGTTATCGGGTGTCATGTTGCGCAGACGCGACACCCGCCACGCCGCCAAAACCCCGATGAAAAGTGGCAGTCGTATTTGGGTTATTAAATAAAGACAGGAGAAACGCTAATGTGGCATCGCTCATTATGGATTAAGATTCACTTGTAGTTCCGCTTCCTGTTCTAACAGAAAGACTTGTAGGAAATCTGGTTGGTCCAACCAAGAAAAACATGGGAGTCTTTGGGCATCTCACAGTAATGCAACGATCAACTCTTAATAAGATGGTGACCCGCCCATACGTTTTTCTGTCCATCTTTTAGCCCCAACTTTAACGAGCATTTTCGGGGACTAGCCCGCTTCCAGAGGAAAATTCCTCGCGCATAATTAAGGGAGCCATTGAAAGGTGACTGAAACACCAGAAACGGGGACTACCCGAGCTAATGATAGAGGCAAGAACACTTTCCGGCCAAGTCCCATTAATTGATCATAACGATATCGTGGAAATGCTGCACGGACCCATATATATAGGAACGGAAACAGAATCACCTTGATACTAAACCAGATCGAGCCCGGGATCTTCTTGAAAATGGGAAGATCTAGGATAGGCGGCCAACCTCCTGGAGAGAGCGATGTGCATGGACCAGGTGAGTAGGGATGCAGCTCCGTGGACCGCTCGTCGGGCCTGATAGGTGGTGGTATCACACCCTTCTCAAAGAAACCGTACGTGACACTCTCGCGTCATACGGCTCCGTCCCGGAATCGGGACCTTTCTTTCAGAACCTTTGACCAACGGGTCCTCGAACCAACCTGTCCTCCCCCTCGGTAAGCGGTTTCTTTTCATTCATTCATTGATTGATTCAAGGTAGCTGTAGCTTGCTTCCAAGTCCAAGTGCTAGCGGTAGAAGCTAGTCGCCAGAA